CTTACCCAATATCAAGGAACTATCGGTATTGGTACGTTGTTGAATCAAAATAAGGAATGCCATTCTTTAAGAATTTTGTCATCATCCAATTGTTCTCGAATTGATCCATTCAATAGTTCAAAATATAACCATGTGACAAAAAAATCGGACTGCCTAATTCAAATTAGGGATTTTTTAGGTCCTTTAGGGACTGTTGTACCTAAAATAGCGAATTTTTATTCATCTTATCATTTGATAACTCATAATCAGATCTTGTTAAAGAAATACTTGCTACTTTATAATTTTAAACAGACTTTCCAAGTCCTTCAAGTACTTAAATACTGTTTAATAGATGAAAACGAGAGGATTTATAGCCCCGATCCATGCAGTAACATCATTTTGAATTCATTCTTTTTGAATTGGTGCTTTCTACATCATGATTATTGTGAGGAGACACCCACAATAATGCGAATTAGCCTTGGGCAATTTATTTGTGAAAATGTATGTCTATTCAAATATGGACCACACATAAAAAAATCTGGTCAAATTCTAATTGTTCATGTTGACTCCTTAGTTATAAGATCCGCTAAGCCCTATTTGGCCACTCCAGGAGCAACCGTTCATGGACATTATGGAGAAATCCTTTCTAAAGGAGATACATTAGTTACATTTATATATGAAAAATCAAGATCTGGTGACATAACACAGGGTCTTCCAAAAGTGGAACAAGTCTTAGAAGTGCGTTCAATTGATTCAATATCGATGAACCTCGAAAAGAGAGTTGAAGGTTGGAACGAGCGTGTACCAAGAATTCTTGGAAGACCATGGGGATTCTTGATTGGAGCTGAGCTAACCATAGCCCAAAGTCGTATCTCTTTGGTTAATAAGATCCAAAAGGTTTATCGATCCCAGGGGGTACAGATCCATAATAGACATATAGAAATTATTGTACGTCAAGTAACATCAAAAGTGTTCGTTTCAGAAGATGGAATGTCTAATGTTTTTTTACCTGGGGAATTAATCGGATTGTTGCGAGCGGAACGTGCGGGGCGTTCTTTGGACGAAGCGATCCATTATCGATCAATCTTATTAGGAATAACGAGGGCATCTTTGAATACTCAAAGTTTCATATCCGAAGCGAGTTTTCAAGAAACCGCTCGAGTTTTAGCAAAAGCTGCTCTACGGGGTCGTATTGATTGGTTGAAAGGCCTGAAGGAGAACGTTGTTCTGGGGGGGATTATACCTGTTGGTACCGGGTTCAAAAAATTAGTGCACCGTTTAAGACAAGACAAGAACATTTATTTGGAAATAAAAATGAAGAATCTATTCGAGTTGGAAATGAGAGGTATTTTCTTACACCATAGAGAATTTTTTTCTTCTTGCATCCCAAATAATTCTCATGGGATATCAGAACAATAATTTACACGATTTAATGACTCCTAAAAGGAGATTCATTCTTTTTAATTTATTAATTTAAAACTATCTTATCTGGTCCGATTATGGATTTGGTAACAAAACAAATAAAATAAGTAATTAAAAGAAATTACTGGTTTTGACTGCGTATCAACGGTCAATCCTCGATAGAAGGTTCCGCCGGAACAATTTTTTTTTTTTGTTTTTTCAAGTTACCTTGTCTCTTTGTAAAAAACAAAAAAAAAAAGAGAAAGTGTGGGGAAAAATGACAAGAAGATATTGGAACATCAATTTGCCAGAGATGATGGAAGCAGGAGTTCATTTTGGTCATGGTACTAGGAAATGGAATCCTAGAATGGCCCCTTACATTTCTGCAAAGCGTAAAGGTATTCATATTACAAATCTTACTAGAACTGCTCGTTTTTTATCAGAAGCTTGTGATTTAGTTTTTGATGCAGCAAGTAGGGGAAAAAACTTCTTAATCGTTGGTACAAAAAATAAAGCAGCGGATTCAGTAGCATCGGCTGCAATAAAAGCTCGATGTCATTATGTTAATAAAAAATGGCTCGGTGGTATGTTAACGAATTGGTCCACTACGGAAACAAGACTTCATAAGTTCAGGGACTTAAAAGCGGAACAAAAGATGGGGAAACTCAACCGTCTACCCAAAAGAGATGCGGCAATGTTGAAGAGAAAATTATCTACTTTGCAAACATATTTGGGTGGGATCAAATATATGACAGGATTGCCTGACATTGTAATTATCGTTGATCAGCAAGAAGAATATACAGCTCTTCGAGAATGTGTCATTTTGGGGATTCCGACGATTTGTTTAATCGATACAAATTGTGACCCGGATATCGCAGATATTTCGATTCCAGCCAACGATGACGCTATAGCTTCAATCCGATTGATTCTTAACAAATTAGTATCCGCAATTTGTGAGGGTCGTTCTAGCTATATAAGAAATCATTGATTATGATTAAAACTAATTAGTTAATTTTTTTGAACCCCATACCATGGATTTATTTGATTGGTTACTATATCTATCTTGAATTTTAAAAAGAGATAAAAAGTACTGGGAATATTATGTTATGTGATTCTTTGGTATCCGAAATATACATATATGATTAATGAGAAAAGTGGGTGAGTCGAGAAAGAGATGGTTGAATCAAAATAATTCCTTTTTTTTGAAGTTCGATTTCTGTCAGAGGACAATATGAATGTTATACCATGTTCCATTAAAACACTCAAAGGGTTATACGATATATCGGGTGTAGAAGTAGGCCAACATTTATATTGGCAAATAGGAGGTTTACAAATCCATGCCCAAGTACTTATCACTTCTTGGGTCGTAATTGCCATCTTATTAGGTTCAGTCATTATAGCTGTTCGAAATCCACAAACTATTCCGAACGACGGTCAGAATTTCTTCGAATATGTCCTTGAATTTATTCGAGACTTGAGCAAAACTCAGATTGGAGAAGAATATGGTTCTTGGGTTCCCTTTATTGGAACTATGTTCTTATTTATTTTTGTTTCTAACTGGGCAGGTGCTCTTTTACCTTGGAAAATCATACAGTTACCTCACGGGGAGTTAGCTGCGCCTACGAATGATATAAATACTACTGTTGCTTTAGCTTTACCCACATCAGTGGCATATTTTTATGCGGGTCTTAGTAAAAAAGGATTGGGTTATTTTGGGAAATATATTCAACCAACCCCAATTCTTTTACCAATAAACATCCTGGAAGATTTCACAAAACCTTTATCTCTTAGTTTTCGACTTTTCGGGAATATATTGGCTGATGAATTAGTAGTTGTTGTTCTTGTTTCTTTAGTACCTTCAGTAGTTCCTATACCTGTCATGTTTCTTGGATTATTCACAAGTGGTATTCAAGCTCTTATTTTTGCAACTTTAGCCGCGGCTTATATAGGTGAATCCATGGAAGGTCATCATTGAATAGTTTTCTAAAAAGTCTTTTTTTGAAGTTTATTTTATCCGAATTCATGCATGGTTCAAGATAATCAACTCTGTTGGGGAACATAATAGATACAAATACGCATCTATATACGGTCTAGAAATTTTTGGGGAAAGCACGATATTACGAAATTGTAAAAAAAAAAAATGAGTTAGGTAGATCAAATACGATTCAATATCAAATGTGAGTGGTTTACGTTATGCAAGAAACAAATGTATATGTGATATTAGATATTCACTAGTTATATATGGGCTATCCTTATATAATATATAATATATTTGGAGTCCACTTCATTTAAATAAAATGGATTCCAATAAAATTATCTTCTCTTTGATTTCGTTTTTTACTGTGGATTCAATGAAAAAACGGATGAACTCAAGGATATAGAAGCGTAAAAAATGAAGAATTGATGAAAAAATGAAGGGTTCGAAACAAAGAAATGCAATAATTGGAATCATATGCGTATGGATTTACAAAAACTCTATCATTGGTAGAAACGAAAAAAGGGAGATATCGAAGTAGTTCTGACAATTCAGTAATATTATTATGCCAATTGGGAGTTTTTAGTTACTTCGATCCAATAGGTCTTAGTGAGAAAATAATAAGTAATAACTCATAGATTAATTGTATTATTAACCATTTCTTTTTTTATTCGGTACGAGGAACTTACCATGAATCCACTGATTTCTGCCGCTTCTGTTATTGCTGCTGGGTTGGCCGTAGGGCTTGCTTCTATTGGACCTGGAGTTGGTCAAGGTACTGCTGCGGGCCAAGCTGTAGAAGGTATTGCGAGACAACCAGAAGCAGAGGGTAAAATAAGGGGTACTTTATTGCTTAGTTTAGCTTTTATGGAAGCTTTAACAATTTACGGACTGGTCGTGGCATTAGCCCTTTTATTTGCGAATCCTTTTGTTTAATTTAATCCTAGAACTAGAAATGTGAAAGAGTACATAACATAGTTTTTTCTTATTTCATTAACTCGGACTTGCCATTTGCTTCTTCGAATTATATCAACACAATACTTTAACTTTACTCCTACAATTATTTATTTGTTGAGACAATATCTTCCGGGAAGGACTGATTTGAGGATGAGGAATTAGCGGATTCGCTCGCTTTCTTCCTTCCCGCCCTTAGTACACTTAGTATAATGGAAACCTTTTTTCCCTTTAGGAGAAGCCTTTCAACAAAGTAGATATTTCGCAATTGACATTAGATCTAGGACCTAACCTATAACCTAATAGGTATCTTATTGGGAACTTCAAAAAAAGAAATAACTAATAAATTTGAAAATTTAATTAATTAATATATTCCCAAAATTAATTTAATAAAAAAAGGGCAAACGAACAAAAAGAACTCTGTTCTTTGTTAGTCCTATCTATAAGAGGAGAGCTTATGAAAAGTGTAACCGATTCTTTCGTTTCCTTGGGCCACTGGCCATCCGCAGGAAGTTTCGGGTTTAATACCGATATTTTAGCAACAAATCTAATAAATCTAAGTGTAGTGCTCGGTGTATTGATTTTTTTTGGAAAGGGAGTGTGTGCGAGTTGTCTATTTCAAGAATAGGTTGGATCCGACCGACTGCACTTTATTTATGTTCTATTATTTCTTAATAGAATACATAGGAAA